TCCATTGAGTCTCTGCACCTATCCTTTTTTATTCTCTCTTTCGGAACCCTTGTGTTTTGTTTTCTTAAAACAGGATTTGGCTCAGGATTGCCCATTTTTAATTCCAGGGTTTCCCTGAATTTGAAAGTTATCACTTAGTAGGTTTCCATACCAAGGCTCAATTTAATTAAGTCCGTAGCGTCTACCAATTTCGCCATATCCCCCTTTCCTTTTTGTTTTTAGATTAGGATCTAATTGTGATATCGTTCCCTTTTTTTTTTCATTTATTTTATGCTATGCTGTAACCTTTTAATTGATTAGATAGGGATTCCTATATCTAAAAGCATTTACTCCTAATTTGAATTTGATTTTTTGCCTATCTTCTGTCATTTCTTTCGGAGACCCATATCTTATATTTGGTTCAATCAGAAATTATTTTATCATTTCTGTACCCACAATTCAATCTAGCTGGATATATATCACATATATAGTCTTTTTTTCCGCCCATTTGCCCCGATAAATTTTGAATACTCAAACGGTCGATTTTGTCTTAGTTTATGCTTTTATTTATGACTGAAAGCGGGGTAATGGCTCATTATGATCGGGATTGCGTCTCTTTCTTTCATTTTGATGATTTCCTTAACAAAAAACGAAATGGAAATGAATTATAATTAAATCAATATTAAGAATTACTATTACTTAGTAATCTAATTACTATAGCTAATCACTTCGTAATTCAATAAAAAAAATATAAGAATTTAGATTCAATAATTTATAATAATTAATAAAAAATAGAAATCTATTTCTAAAGATATATATATATATGATATATAGTCAAATATAATAATATAAAATATTAGAAAAATATATAGTTTCTATAGTTAAAGTAATAGATAATAATAAAAAATGAAAATATCATTTTAAATGTGACTGTTTAATTCCGATACTGAAGATAAATAAATAGAAATTACATATCGCTATAGTCAATTAATGGTTATCATCTATAAATATTAAATATTTATTTGAAATATGCGCTTTCTATTCTTTTCTAGACTCATATTAATTATGAATAGCTAAGGATGGATAGTTAATAGCTACGATCCCAGTAGGTTATTGAATTCCTATGCATGCCCAATTTCTATTGTGTGAGCCCGCTTAGCTCAGAGGTTAGAGCATCGCATTTGTAATGCGATGGTCATCGGTTCGATTCCGATAGCTGGCTTCTATCTATTTGGTTGCTTTTTTACGTGATTGCTAATGTCTCCGTGAAATCTAAAGAATGCTGGAAAATAGTATTAAATTAAAGGCTTCCTCCCCTTTTCTAAGGGTTAAGGGTCACCGATCTATTATCTTGTAAGAACGTCCAACTATGAATAAAAATAGGAGGAGTTATATATTTACAGTAAAAATATATAAAAAAAAAGGATCCTTTTTTTTATATATACATACAATAAGCATACAAAAGAGTCCGTATATTGATATAATTTATCTCATTATTCTTTGTAGTAGAATACTTCAGTTGATTTCACTTCATTTATAGTTCAGTTTTAATTTAGGTTTATTCTGTAAAATTAAAATAAAATAAGGAGTCTTTATGTCACGTTACCGAGGTCCTCGTTTCAAAAAAATACGGCGTCTGGGGGCTTTACCGGGACTAACTAGTAAAAGGCCTAGAACCGGAAGTGATCTTAGAAACCAATCGCGTTCCGGTAAAAGATCTCAATATCGTATTCGTCTAGAAGAAAAACAAAAATTGCGTTTTCATTATGGTCTTACAGAACGACAATTACTTAAATATGTCCGTATCGCGGGAAAAGCCAAAGGTTCAACAGGTCAGGTTTTGCTACAATTACTTGAAATGCGCTTGGATAACATCCTTTTTCGATTGGGTATGGCGTCGACTATTCCTGGAGCCCGCCAATTAGTTAACCATAGACATGTTTTAGTTAATGGTCGTATAGTAGATATACCAAGTTATCGCTGCAAACCACGAGATGTTATTACAGCGAAGGATGAACAAAAATCCCAAACTCTGATTAAAAATTCTCTTGATTCATCCCCTCATGAGGAAGTGCCAAAATATTTGACTCTTCACCCGTTCCAATATAAAGGAGTAGTCAATCAAATAATAGATAATAAATGGGTCGGTTTGAAAATAAACGAATTGCTAGTCGTAGAATATTATTCCCGTCAAACTTAAACCTAACTAACAAAAAAAAGATTAGGGCTATTTTGCTCTCTTCTCTTTTCGTCGAAGTAAGAGATTGGCTGCCATATTTGAATTCCTTGTCGACCTTTTTTCAGTAGTTTAATTTTATGTACCACAACAATTAGGAATATGGAATCTATATCAAAGGAAAGCCTAACTCTTGGACTAATGGTATCCATTATTAGTTGATTTGAGACATTGTATTGTGATAAGTACCGTTGGTGGTTTAGCTGAAGGTACGGAAAGAGAGGGATTCGAACCCTCGGTAAACAAAAGCCTACATAGCAGTTCCAATGCTACGCCTTGAACCAC